TTGTCTGATCATTGGAATTATATAAATGAACAAAAAAAGAACAACCTGAGTAAAGAATTTCGAAATAGAATTGAAGCTCTGGATAAAGGATGTATTACTCTAAATGTGCTCGAAAAAAGAATTAGATTGTGTAATGATGAGACTAAAAAGGACTACTTGCCTAAAATATATGATCCTTTTTTGACTGGACGCCATCGTGGAAAGATCAAAAAATTATTTTCATCCTCAAATCCAAAATTAATAAAAAATTACATAGAGACAGGTTGGATAAATAAGATTCATGGTATACTTTTAACTACTGATTATGACAAATTGGAAAAGAAAATAGATACATTTGATAGAAATTCACTATCAAGAGAAAAAACTTTATTTGCATTTCCAGAAGACGAACAAGAAAGAATTGATTTAGAAGATCAAATCCAAATTTTCAAATTTTTATTCAATCCAGTTATAACTGATCCCAAGGCGAAAAGAATTAGAAAAAAATCTATTGGAATAAAAGAAATCGGTAAAAAAGTTCCTCGATGGTCATACAAATTAATCGATGAGTTAGAACAACAGGAGGGGATAGAAAATGAAGAAAACATAGCGGAGGATCATGAGATTCGTTCAAGAAAAGCCAAACGTGTAGTCATTTTTACTGATAAGCAAGAAAATACTGATACTAATACCCCAACTAATAATCCTGATCAAGCAGACGAAGTGGCTTTGATACGTTATTCGCAACAATCAGATTTTCGTCGAGACATAATCAAAGGATCCATGCGTGCTCAAAGACGTAAAACTGTTACCTGGGAACTAGTTCAAGCAAATGTGCATTCCCCTCTTTTTTTGGACAGAATAGACAAACCCTTTTTTTCTTTTAATATCTCCGAGTTAGTAAAATTCATTTTTAAAAACTCGATGGATAAAAAAACAAAAAAATTAATAATTTCGGATTATACAGAAGAAAAGAAAAAAGAAAATGATAAAATAAAAGAGGAACAAAAAAGAGAAAAATACAAAAGAGAAGAGAAAGCACGAATAGAAATAGCAGAAGCCTGGGATAGCTTTCTATTTGCTCAAGTAATAAGGGGTTCCATATTAGTAAGCCAATCCTTTCTTAGAAAATATATTCTATTACCTTCATTGATAATAGCTAAAAATATAGTCCGTATATTATTATTTCAATTTCCCGAATGGTCCGAAGACTTAAAAGATTGGAATAAAGAAATGCATGTTAAATGCACCTATAATGGTGTTCAATTATCAGAAACCGAATTTCCAAAAAATTGGTTGACAGACGGTATTCAGATAAAGATCCTATTTCCTTTTTGCCTTAAACCTTGGCACAGGTCTAAGCTACAATCCCCCCCAAAAAATCTGTTGAAACTTAAAAATAAAGGACAAAAAAACGATTTTTGTTTTTTAACAGTTTGGGGAATGGAAACTGAACTTCCTTTTGGTTCTCCCCGAAAAAGACGTTCATTTTTTAAACCCATTTTCAAAGAACTCAAAAAGAAAATGATAAAATTGAAAAAGAAGTCTTTTCTAGTTATACAGTTTTTCAAAGAAAGAACAAAATTCTTTCTAAACATCTCAAAAGAAACAAACAAATGGGTTATCAAAAGAATTCTATTTATAAAAAGAATAATAAAAGAACTTTTAAAAATGAATCCCCTTCCGTTCTTTGGATTAAGAGAAATATCTGAATTGAGTGAACCTAAAAAAGATTCGATAATGAGTAATCGGATGATTCATGAATCGTCCATTCAAAATCTATTTTTGGATTTGAAAGATTATTCATTGACAGAAAAAAAAATGAAAGATCTGGCTGATAGAACAACCACAATCAGGAATCAAATAGAAAAAATTACAAAAGATAAGAAGAAAGGATTTTTAACTCCGAAACTAAATAACAAAATAACTATTAGTTCTAATAAAAAAAGTGCTCCTGTTAAACTAGTACAACCAATAAAAAATATTTCGCAGAAGTTAAAAAGAAGAAATGTTCGATTCATCCGTAAATCATATTTTTTTATAATATTTTTAATTGAAAGGATATATATAGATATCGTTCTATCTATCATTTATATTCCGAGGATCAATACACAACTTATTTTTGAATTATCAAAAAAAATTCTTGATAAATACATTTCCAATAATGAAACAAATAAAGAAAAAATTAATAAAACAAATCAAAATACACTTCGGTTTATTTCGACTATAAAAAAGTCGCCCTTTGGTATTAGTAAGAATAATTCTATAATTCTTTTTGACTTATCCTCCTTGTCACAAGCATATGTATTTTACAAATTATATCAAACCCAACTTATTAACTTGTATAAGTTAAGATATGTTCTTGAATATGACGGAACGTCTCTTTTTCTTAAGAATGAAATAAAGAATTATTTCGAAGAACAAAAAATATTTGATTCTGAATTACGACAGAAAAATATTTTTAATTCTGGAATAAATCAATGGAAAAACTGGTTAAGAGGCCATTATCAATATGATTTATCCCCAATTAGATGGTATCGTTTAGTACCCCAAAAATGGCGAACTAAAATCAACCAACAACATATGGATCAGAAAAAAGATTTAAACAAAGGGTATGCTGATGAAAAAATAGACCAATTAATTCATTACAAAAAATTAAACGTAAATGATTTTAAAGCAAATTCATTACCGAATCAAAAATATAACTTTCAAAAACACTATAGGTATGACCTTTTATCATATAAATCTATTAGTTATGAAAATAAGGAAAAGGAACATTCATATATTTATGTATCACCATTAGGTATAAAAAAAAAAGAGAAGATTTCTTATGATTACAATATACATAAGGGTATATTATTTAATATGTCAGGGGATCTTATTCCTATCAATAATTATCTAGGAGAAGATGATATTATGAATCTGAAAAAATTTTCAGATAGAAAATATTTCGATTGGAAAATTTTCCATTTTTGTCTTAGAAAAAAAGTCGATATTGAGTCCTGGATCGATACCAATGGTAATAAAAATGCTAAGGCTGAGGTTAATAATTATCAACTAATTGACAAAATTACTAAAAAAGGTCTTGCTTATCTTACAATCTATCAAAATCAAAGAATCCAGCCATCCAAGAAAAAAAAACACCTTTTTGATTGGATGGGAATGAATGAAGAAATACTAAGTCGTCCCATATCGAATCTGAAACTTTGGTTCTTCCCAGAATTGTTCCTATTTTATAATACATATAAAATGAAACCGTGGATCATACCAATCAAATTACTTCTTTTTAATTTGAATAGAAATGAAAATGTTAGCGAAAATAAAAATATCAATAGAAAGAGAAAAGGGGATCTTTTTATATTATCAACTGAAAAAAAAAAATTAGAATTAGAGAATCGAAATCAAGAAGAAAAAGAATCCACAGGCCGAGGTAATCTTGAATCAGATGCACAAAACCAAGAGAATCTTGGATCGGTTCTCTCAAACCAAGAAAAAGATATTGAAGAAGATTATGCCGGCTCGAATATGAATATGAAAAAACGTAGAAAGAAAAAGCAATACAAGAGCAACACAGAAGCAGAGCTTGATTTCTTCCTAAAAAGGTATTTACGTTTTCAGTTGAGATGGGATGATTCTTTAAATCAAAGAATGATCAATAATATCAAAGTATATTGTCTCCTGCTTAGATTGATAAATCCAAAAGAAATTGCTATATCCTCTATTCAAAGGGGAGAAATGAGTTTGGATATTCTGATGATTCAAAAGGATTTCACTCTTACAGAATTGATGAAAAAGGGGATATTAATTATCGAACCAGTTCGCTTGTCTATAAAAAATGACGGACAATTTCTTATCTATCAAACGATAAATATTTCATTGGTTCATAAGAGTAAGCCCCCAATTAATCAAAGATACCGAGAAAAAAGCTATATTGATAAGATCAATTTTGATAAATCCATTGCAAGACATCAAAGAATGCCCGAAAATAGGGACAAAAATCGTTCTGATTTGTTTGTTCCTGAAATAATTTTATCTACTAAACGGCGAAGAGAATTAAGAATTCTAATTTCTTTCTATTCGAGGAATAGAAATGTTATACATAAAAATCCAGTATTTTTCAAATACATAAAAAACTGTAGTGAAGTTTTGGATAAAACCAAAAGAGATAAAAATAAACTAATTAAATTGAAGTTCTTTCTTTGGCCTAATTATCGATTAGAAGATTTAGCTTGTATGAATCGATATTGGTTTGATACTAATAATAGCAGTCGTTTTAGTATGGTAAGGATACATATGTATCCACAATTGCAAATTCGTTAATAACACCTTTTCATATGCATTCTCTACCCTATCTGATATATGAAAGAAAGAGATGCATACATGCATTATTTTACATTCCATTCTGATAACTGAATACTAATTCAATGCACGTATCAATATCCATTAGATCTATAAATGAATCAACAGAATCTTCTTATTTATTATTTGCAGTTTTTTTAAGTTAATAATAGTTTTTCCTTTTTTTGAGTGTAGAAATATACCACCCTTTCCTATTTGTATCCAAATATAATTGAAAATAGGATTCATTTTTTTCAAATAAAAAAATGAGTTGATAAAATTAGGAGTTCATAAAGAAATTAAGATTATTGTATATACAAACTACAAATTAGTAGCATTATTCTAACTGATTGGTAAAATTGATTTATTGAATTGTAAAAAGAAAAACAAAAAAGGGTAGAAGGTTCCGTTTTATGGTAAAAAATTCATTCATTTCCGTTATTTCACAAGAAGAAAAAAAAGAAAACAGTGGGTCTGTTGAATTTCAAGTTTTTAGCTTCACCAATAAGATACGAAGACTTACTTTACATTTGGAATTGCACAGAAAAGACTATTTATCTCAGAGAGGTCTACGTAAAATCCTGGGAAAACGGCAACGACTTCTGTCTTATTTGTCAAAGAAAAATAAAGTACGTTATAAAGAATTAATTAGTCGGCTGGATATTCGGGAATCAAAAACTCGTTAAATTGAAAAGTAACTTGAATTATTTGATTTACTAGATCTTGAATTTTGATGAACTTCTTTTCGTTTTCAGCAATTCATGAAAGAATGAATCGAGGAATAACCTATGAATGTAACAACTACAAGAAAAGACCTCATGATAGTCAATATGGGACCTCACCACCCATCAATGCATGGTGTTCTTCGGCTCATCCTTACTCTAGATGGTGAAGATGTTATTGATTGTGAGCCGATATTGGGTTATTTACACAGAGGGATGGAAAAAATTGCGGAAAACAGAACAGTTATACAATATCTGCCTTATGTAACACGTTGGGATTATTTAGCGACTATGTTCACAGAAGCAATAACTGTAAATGGACCCGAACAGTTGGGGAATATTCAAGTACCTAAAAGAGCCAGTTATATCAGAGTAATTATGTTAGAGTTGAGTCGTATAGCTTCTCACCTCTTGTGGCTTGGCCCTTTTATGGCAGATATTGGTGCACAGACTCCTTTTTTCTATATTTTCCGAGAAAGAGAATTAGTATATGATCTATTTGAAGCTGCCACCGGTATGAGAATGATGCATAATTATTTTCGTATCGGGGGAGTAGCAGCCGATCTACCTCATGGATGGATAGATAAATGTTTAGATTTCTGTGATTATTTTTTAACAGCGGTTTATGAATATCAAAAACTTATTACGCGGAATCCTATTTTTTTAGAACGAGTTGAAGGGATAGGCATTATTGGTGGAGAAGAAGCAATAAATTGGGGTTTATCAGGACCGATGCTACGAGCTTCTGGAATACAATGGGATCTTCGTAAAGTTGATCATTATGAATGTTACGACGAATTTGATTGGGAAATCCAGTGGCAAAAAGAAGGAGATTCATTAGCTCGTTATTTAGTCCGAATCAGTGAAATGACAGAATCTATAAAAATTATTCAACAGGCTCTGGAAGGAATTCCAGGGGGGCCTTACGAGAATTTAGAAATCCGATCCTTTGATAGAGAAAAGGATCCAGAATGGAATGATTTTGAATATCGATTCATTAGTAAAAAACCTGCACCCACTTTTGAATTGCCGAAACAAGAACTATATGTAAGAGTTGAAGCCCCAAAGGGCGAATTGGGAATTTTTTTAATAGGAGATCAGAGTGGTTTTCCTTGGAGATGGAAAATTCGCCCACCCGGTTTTATCAATTTGCAAATTCTTCCTCAGTTAGTTAAAAGAATGAAATTGGCTGATATTATGACAATACTAGGTAGCATAGATATCATTATGGGAGAAGTAGATCGTTGAAATGATAATTGATACAACAGAAGTACAAGATATCAATTCTTTTTCCAGATTGGAATCCTTCAAAGAGTTCTATGGAATCATATGGATGCTTGTACCTATTTTGAGTCTTGTATTGGGAATTACAATAGGTGTACTCGTAATTGTGTGGTTAGAAAGAGAAATATCCGCAGGAATACAACAACGTATTGGGCCTGAATATGCTGGTCCTTTGGGAATTCTGCAAGCTCTAGCCGATGGGACAAAACTAATTTTCAAAGAGAATATTCTCCCGTCTCGAGGGGATACTCGTTTATTCAGTATAGGACCATCCATAGCAGTTATATCCATTTTACTAAGTTATTCAGTAATTCCTTTTAGCTATCACCTTGTTTTATCTGATCTCAATATCGGTGTTTTTTTATGGATTGCCATTTCAAGTATTGCTCCCATCGGACTTCTTATGTCAGGATATGGATCAAATAATAAATATTCCTTTTTAGGTGGTCTACGAGCTGCGGCTCAATCAATTAGTTATGAAATTCCATTAACTCTTTGTGTGTTATCAATATCTCTACGTGCGATTCGGTTAAACATAAACTTTTCTTTACTTCTTTCTTTTTAGTAAAGAAATTGAATAGATATCAGAATTGTTTTATTCATTATTCGGGTTGATGAACTAAATCAGATAGTTATATGAGTGAAAGAAAACAGCTTCTAAATTAGCAGTAAAAAAATGGAGTCTCATCTCCTACGTACAAGAATTAAAAGAAAATAAAGATAAGCAAGACCTTTACCCCAAGATTGGTTGATTAGTCATCCTAGCTTGAAGCGGGCTCAAAAGATCAACCGTATATAGTTTTTATTATCCTTTCTATGTAGTACTATAACGGACGATTGAGTAAAAAAAAGTGGATGGTTAGGAACACCAAAATACATAAAGGATTAGTAATGGAGATTTTTTATGTAAATTATCCAAAAGGGTATTTTTCATAACATAAAAAGAATACTAATTGGGGCTTTAAGTTGGTAGAAATGATCAAGCAGTACTCCTCACGATTCCGATCCAGAGTATGCTCCTATCCACAGATTTAAAATAAAATGATTATCAGGAACGAAATAATCCTTTTTTTTTTAACTCCCTTTTTAAGAAAGAAGAAGAGGAACGAAAAATAAGATCTTTTTATTCTTTCATATATTCATAGAGATAGTGTGTCATGATTCATGAAATAATGTAATGTATAATTTTTTTTCGTAATCCAAAAGGATGGGTTGAAATATCTATTGATATTTCTACAAGGAGTATTTTATTGAAGGATTAAGTTATTACTCACAATAAAGAAAAATTCAAATTATTAAAGGGCGAGATCAATTCAGAAGTGCTTTTTAGTTATTATTATAGCATCTAGCAGACAGAATTCCATTGGTTTAATTCGGGATCTTCCAATAGGTTTTTACTTTCTTATATATATATTTATATTACAACCATATCAAGAGAAATAATATTGGCTTGGTCCTTTAAAATTTATTTATGGCCCCCGAGGAGCCGTATGAGGTGAAAATCTCATGTACGGTTTTGTAATAGCGATGGGAACAGTGATGTTATCACCGACTATGATTATCTAACAGTTCAAGTACAGTTGATATAGTTGAGGCCCAATCAAAATATGGTTTTTGGGGATGGAATTTGTGGCGTCAACCTATAGGATTTTTTGTTTTTCTAATTTCTTCCCTAGCAGAATGTGAGAGATTACCTTTTGATTTACCAGAAGCAGAAGAAGAATTAGTAGCAGGTTATCAAACCGAATATTCTGGCATCAAATTCGGTTTATTTTACGTTGCTTCCTATCTAAATCTATTAGTTTCTTCGTTATTTGTAACAGTTCTTTACTTGGGTGGTTGGAATATCTCTATTCCGTACATATTTGTTCCTGAGCTATTTGAAATAAATAAAGTAGGTAGAGTTTTTGGAACGACAATTGGTATTTTTATTACATTAGCTAAAACTTATTTGTTTTTGTTCATTTCTATCGCAACAAGATGGACTTTACCTAGGCTAAGAATGGACCAATTATTAAATCTTGGATGGAAATTTCTTTTACCCCTTTCTCTCGGTAATCTATTATTAACAACTTCTTCCCAACTCCTTTCACTGTAAAGGAAAAAGGAATACGATATTCTATATTTACGACTTCTCTCAAACAAGAGAAAGAAACAAACAACAAATTATTTATAGATCTTTACGATATGTTCCCTATGGTAACTGGGTTCATGACTTATGGTCAACAAACAGTACAAGCTGCAAGGTACATTGGTCAAGGGTTCATGATTACCTTATCCCACGCAAACCGTTTACCTGTAACTATTCAATATCCTTATGAAAAATTAATTACATCGGAACGTTTCCGCGGCCGAATTCATTTTGAATTTGATAAATGCATTGCTTGTGAAGTATGTGTTCGTGTATGTCCTATAGATCTCCCCGTTGTTGATTGGAAATTGGAAACTGGTATTCGAAAGAAACGATTACTTAATTACAGTATTGATTTCGGAATTTGTATATTTTGTGGTAACTGCGTTGAGTATTGTCCAACAAATTGTTTATCAATGACTGAAGAATATGAACTTTCGACCTATGATCGTCACGAATTAAATTATAATCAAATTGCTTTGGGTCGTTTACCAATGTCAGTAATTGACGATTATACAATTCGAACAATTTGGAATTCGCCTCCAAAATAAAAAACGTAAAAACTCTTTTCTTTGATTAAAGAGTAATTTCCAATTATCAAGGTTCAATTTGATCTAATCTAAAGGAATGAGTTCTTTTTTTTTCTTCTTGGTCAATAACTATAAATTATGACCAACTGTTAATTGGTTGGTGAGAAGGTCGACTATATTTATTTATATACATATATAAATAATATAGTTTCGAACTAAACGACCCTTTTCTTTCGAGTGAAAAAGGATATTGGTCCATCAATTCTACCTACATCAATTTTCATTTAAACCCAGTCGATTAGAATTTAATATTTCAATTAGGAGCATATAGGATATTCTAAAAAATTTCCTGGTCGGGTCAATAAAATCATGAAAAAGATTTCGATTTATTTATCTTAAAAAAAAAAATGGATTTGCCTGGACCAATACATGATTTTCTTTTAGTTTTTCTGGGATCAGGTCTTATAGTAGGAGCTCTAGGAGTGGTGTTATTTACTAATCCAATTTTTTCTGCCTTTTCGTTGGGATTGGTTCTTGTTTGCATATCCTTATTTTATATTCCATCAAACTCCCATTTTGTAGCGGCTGCACAGCTCCTTATTTACGTGGGAGCTATAAATGTTTTAATCATATTTGCTGTAATGTTCATGAATGGTTCAGAATATTACAAAGATTTGAACCTTTGGACTGTTGGTGATGGGATTACTTCGTTGGTTTGTACAAGTATTTTTGTTTCACTAATTAGTACTATTCTAGATACGTCTTGGTACGGGATTATTTGGACGACAAAATCAAATCAGATTATAGAGCAAGATTTGATAAGTAATAGTCAACAAATTGGAATTCATTTATCAACCGATTTTTTTCTTCCATTTGAACTGATTTCGATAATACTTTTAGTTGCTTTGATAGGTGCAATTGCTGTTGCTCGGCAATGAGAAATCTTTATAATCGTTAACAGCAATCAAAATTCAACCCTGTTCTGTGTTATCAAATTCATTTATCTTCAATTCTATTTAAAGACTATAAAATCAAAAAAATTTATTTTTTATCTATTACCAAATACCATTCTCTTGCTTTGTACTTATTATAGTAAATCGACTCGGTTGAATTGTTGTTCATATTGAAATGAATCAAAATTAAGAAGGAGCTGGTCAATGATACTCGAACATGTACTTGTTTTGAGTGCCTATTTATTTTCTATCGGTATCTATGGATTGATCACGAGCCGAAATATGGTTAGGGCCCTTATGTGTCTTGAACTTATACTGAATGCAGTTAATATAAATTTCGTAACATTTTCGGATTTTTTTGATAGTCGACAATTAAAAGGAGATATTTTCTCAATTTTTGTTATAGCTATTGCAGCCGCCGAAGCCGCTATTGGGTTAGCTATTGTTTCGGCAATTTATCGTAACAGAAAATCAACTCGTATCAATCAATCGAATTTATTGAATAAATAAAATGAATAAATTAAGTAATATCAATTATAGAAATTAGAATATTCATCAATTTTAATTATCATCAACTTCAATTAGTATGAATTTCAATCAGCATGTATGATACGCAGATTTGAGAAAAAAGTTAAAAATCAAAGTATCTTGGCCCAATCTCATGAGTCGATCCAGAATTAGATTGATTGGATAAATTCTGGTAAAATCATTGATTCATCTGGTGTCTAAATATACGATTCATTTATAAGTTTACTAGATCGAAAATTTATGGCATTCAAAAAGTTATAGATCCAATGTCACATTCAGTAAAGATTTATGATACCTGTATAGGATGTACTCAATGTGTCCGAGCCTGCCCAACAGATGTATTAGAAATGATACCTTGGGATGGATGTAAAGCTAAGCAAATTGCTTCTGCTCCAAGAACAGAAGACTGTGTCGGTTGTAAGAGATGTGAATCCGCCTGCCCAACGGATTTTTTGAGCGTTCGGGTTTATTTATGGCATGAAACAACTCGAAGCATGGGTCTAGCTTATTAATACGTTCCAGAATAAACCACTTAAATACATTTTGAATACAGTTGATTTTTTTTTACCGACAAAAACCCGTGCTCAAAAAAAATAATAATATTATTCTATTTTCTATTTTTGAGCACGGGTTTATTTGTCCAAGCGTATCTTGTCTTTACCACGAATTATTTTCCTTGGTTAACAATAATTGTAGTTTTGCCGATATTGGCAGGTTCTTTTATTTTCTTTCTCCCTCATAGAGGAAATAAAGTAATTAGGTGGTATACAATATGTATATGTATCTTAGAGCTTCTTTTAACAACCTATACATTCTGTTCTCATTTCCAATTGGACGATCCATTAACCCAATTAGCAGAGGATTATAAATGGATCAATTTTTTTGATTTTTATTGGAGATTGGGAATAGATGGACTTTCTATAGGACCTATTTTACTGACGGGATTTATTACCACTTTAGCGACTTTAGCGGCTCGGCCAATTACTCGAGATTCCCGATTATTCCATTTTCTGATGTTAGCAATGTACAGCGGTCAAATAGGATTATTTTCTTCTCGAGACCTTTTACTTTTTTTCATCATGTGGGAGTTAGAATTAATTCCCGTTTATCTACTTCTATCGATGTGGGGGGGAAAGAAACGTCTCTATTCAGCTACAAAGTTCATTTTGTACACTGCGGGAGGGTCCATTTTTCTATTAATAGGAGTTTTGGGTATTGGTTTATATGGTTCTAATGAACCAACATTAAATTATGAAACATTAGCTAATCAATCGTATCCTGCGGCACTGGAAATAATTTTCTATATTGGATTTCTTATTGCTTTTGCTGTCAAATCACCGATTATACCCTTACATACATGGTTACCAGACACCCACGGGGAGGCACATTATAGTACTTGTATGCTTCTAGCTGGAATTTTATTAAAAATGGGAGCCTACGGGTTGGTTCGGATCAATATGGAATTTTTACCCCACGCCCATTCCCTATTTTCTCCCTGGTTGATTACAATAGGCGCAATACAAATAATCTATGCAGCTTCAACATCTCCGGGTCAACGTAATTTAAAAAAAAGAATAGCCTATTCCTCTATATCTCATATGGGTTTCATAATTATTGGAATTGGCTCTATAACCGATACGGGACTCAATGGAGCCATTTTACAAATAATCTCTCATGGATTTATTGGCGCTGCTCTTTTTTTCTTGGCAGGAACGAGTTATGATAGAATACGTCTTCTTTATCTCGACGAAATGGGTGGAATGGCTATCCCCCTTCCAAAAATATTTACGATGTTCAGTATCTTATCGATGGCTTCCCTTGCATTACCGGGCATGAGCGGTTTTGTTGCAGAATTATTAGTCTTTTTTGGAATAATTACCAGTCAAAAATATCTTTTAATGCCCAAAATACTAGTTACTTTTTTAATGGCAATTGGAATGATATTAACGCCTATTTATTTATTATCCATGATACGCCAAATGTTCTATGGATACAAGCTATTTAATGTTCCAAACTCTTATTTTTTTGATTCTGGACCGCGAGAGTTATTTGTTTCGATCTCTATCCTTCTCCCAATAATAGGTATCGGTATTTATCCGGATTTCGTTCTTTCATTATCAGTTGACAAGGTGGAAGCTATTATATCTAATTTTTTTTATCGATAGTTTTCAGGAAAAAAGAACAAATCAAAAAGCAATCCTATTAGTTTGGATATTGTTCGTTGTACAATTCCAATTCATTTTCTCTTAACTTAAAACTTAAGAGAAAATGAATTGTAACCAGATGGATTTGGCCTTTGTGAGAACCATTTGAATCAAGTAGTGTAATGATTCAAATGGTTCTCGACAGTTTATTTCTTATCTTATATTTTTACTTAATATATATACCTATATTTATATATTCTATCTTTGTATTCGTCAGGATCTTTTTCATTTAATTAGATGCTAATGTAAATTAAATGAACCATAACTATGTAACCCTATTCCTAATAAATTGACTCCAAAATAGCATATCCAAATGATAAGAAAGCCCATAGAAGCCACAATTGCGGAATTTACACTTTCAAAATTTGGAGTTGTTCGAGTATGTAAATAAATCGCAAATATGGTCCAAGTAATAAATGCCCAAGTTTCTTTTGGGTCCCAATTCCAATAGGATCCCCATGCCTCATTAGCCCATACTGCTCCCGAAAGAATACCTATGGTTAAAAAGATAAACCCTAAACTAATAATACGATAACTCCAATGATCTAATTGTTGAATCAGTTGAGCCTTGTAATAATTTCTAAAAGAAAAAAAAGAAATGCTTAGTAAAACATTGTTTCTTTCATTCATGTATTGGGTCTCTCCAAAGAAAAATGACTCATTTAAAAAATTCTTGTTTTTACTAAAAATCCTTAGAACTTTTCGAAATGTAATGACTAAGAGAGCTACTGATAATAATGATCCACATAAAAGAGCTGCATAGCCCAATACCATCATACTTACGTGCATCATTAACCAATGGGATTGGAGAGCAGGTACTAATATTTCTGATTGATGCATTTTAGTTAACAGACCTGAAGTAACAAAGCCTTGGGTAAAAATAGTAGTTGGCGCGGTTATCGCGCTTAAATAATTGTTATGTTTTTTAACATATGGAACCATATGAATAATGGAGAAACTCCATGAAAGAAAAATTAATGATTCATATAAATTACTTAATGGTAAATGGCCCGAATAAATCCAACGAGTGACTAATAATCCTGTTATACAGAAAAAGGTAGCTATCATCCCTTTTTCTGACGAATTATATAGTCCTATGATTTCATCGACTGATAAGCTTATCAAAAAAATTGTAATTACAATTGAAACGATCGAAAAGGATATATGAGTTAATATATGTTCTAAAGTAGAAAATATCATAATAAAAAAAATTATGGGGGGGGGTACAAAATTATACGGAATTGAAATTAAGAATTGAATTCATTATAGGACTTATTATATCTCTTGTATAAGATGCCATGCCGCCACTCGGACTCGAACCGAGATGCTCTAGCACTGCTTCCTAAGAGCAGCGTGTCTACCGATTTCACCATAGCGGCGTAGGGTATTTCGAATAATAATAATCTATTTTTAGTTAATCGTCGAGCTTGAAGGAGTCAATTCAATCGTTTTTTTAATTCAAATTAATGAGATAAAATCATTTCGTTTCAATATTCAATATAAATATATAAATATGCATTGAAAGATTCCAATAAAAATATTTATTATCCTTTTATTGTATTGATAATAAGATGTTTTATTTTTCAGAGGACATTTTCGTAGTTTATACTCTATAAAAATGGAAATCTTGTAACTAAATCATTAGGACTTCGACCCAAGCATATAACTTCAAAAAAGTTCTTTCGTATTTTCATTTTTGAATATTTTGAAAAAGAAATTTATCATTTATTTTATAAATCTTATAAATCGAAACTAAAAAATGCATTTGTTCAATGAACATAAAAATGCTTTTTGTGGATCATAGTACATAGTGTGACATCCAAGGAATTATGTAAATATTTGTAGAACTTTGTATTAACCGGTAGGTTCTTGTTGGTCCTGTATCAATTTAGATTTTTCCTAAAGATCTTATATCCTCTTTTATGTAGAAAATAATAAAACTTATTTCTTATTGTGACAAGTGAACCGATGGGGAAAATAAGAATCCCCATTCGGAAATGAGAAAATATATTAAAAAGGGGGGTACCTTTTTTCAGATTTAGATTATTTAATCTAGCGTTTGATTATTTATTTGTCGTACAAAAAAACTTTTTGAATTCCCGGTTGAAAGAGATTTCGCTAACGAAAAAGCCTTCAACGCTGCCCAATATGCCTTTTTTTTCCAAATTTTTTTACGAATACGTTTTTTTGATATAGAAGTACGTTTTTTTGGAACTGCCATTAAAAATAAAATAAAAAGTTATTCATTTCTATAGTTGGATGTGAAAGACATCTATTATTCAAACAATTCCAATTTATCTTTCTTTTTCCAGATATTGTATAGAATAAAAAAGAAATTTGAATGAAACTAGTAGTTAATCAAAAAGGGATACATGATTTTATAAAATTATATTTAGTAATTTTCCTTTTTCTTTTAAGTCTATTTATTATGTTATGAAAATAAAAATTTCGAATATCATATTCTTTCCTACAACGAGTCTTCCAGTTCAATAAAAGATAATCGCGGAGTTCCCTAATGAATTTTATCAATAAACGAACGAAAAAAAGTTTTTTAGAGTCAAGCAAGTTATGAGCCATCTTATTAGTACTATTATTTTAGTCATATCAAAATAAAGTAATGTATTAAGTAGTCCATTTTGGTCTAATTCTTTTTCTTTGCTCTATAGATATAAATTATCGTAATACGTAATATTAATTGAAATTAGATTGTATCTTCCTAAAAATCTTACTTAAAATATTAATAATAATAATAAATTGATAATCGTAACTTGGTTCTATTCATATCATTTGACCAATTTGAACTTCTTGATTTGAATATTTGAAGTATTGAAAAAAAAAGATTGAGAAAAATTAAGAATATAATTTTTTTTTTAATTTTCCATATCTTGATTTTTTATTGAACCTAAAAAAGTGATAAGAGCTGCTGAATCAGAAACAATTAATTAAGAATAAAACAATAAAAAAGGGTTTTTTATTATGGAATATACATATCAATATTCATGGATTATACCTTTCATTCCACTACCAGCTCCTATGTTAATAGGAGTAGGACTTATACTTTTTCCAACGGCAACAAAAAATCTTCGTCGTATGTGGGCTTTTCCTAGTATTTTACTGTTAAGCATAGTTATGATTCTTTCAGTCTATCTATCTATTCAGCAAATAAATAGAACTTCTATCTATCAATATGTATGGTCTTGGACCATTAATAATGATTTTTCTTTAGAATTCGGTTACTTAATCGATCCACTTACTTCTATTATGTTAATATTAATTACTACCGTTGGAATTTTTGTTCTTTTTTATAGTGATAATTATATGTCTCATGATCAAGGATATTTGAGATTTTTTGCTTATCTGAGTTTTTTCAATACTTCAATGTTGGGATTAGTTACTAGTTCTAATTTGATACAAATTTATATTTTTTGGGAATTAGTTGGAATGTGTTCTTACCTATTAATAGGTTTTTGGTTCACGCGACCTATTGCGGCAACTGCTTGTCAAAAAGCGTTTGTAACTAATCGTGTAGGGGATTTTGGTTTATTATTAGGAATTTTAGGCCTTTATTGGATAACGGGTAGTTTTGAATTTCGGGATTTGTTCGAAATATTCAATAACTTGATTTATAATAGTGAAGTTAATTTTCTATTTGTTACTTTGTGTTCCTTTCTTTTATTTGCTGGTGCAGTTGCTAAATCGGCACAATTCCCTCTTCATGTATGGTTACCTGATGCCATGGAAGGCCCTACTCCTATTTCGGCTCTTATCCACGCTGCTACTATGGTAGCGGCGGGAATTTTTCTTGTAGCTCGACTTCTTCCTCTTTTTATAATCATACCTTACATAATGAATTTCATATCTTTGATAGGTATAATAACAGTATTATTAGGAGCTACTTTAGCTCTGGCTCAAAAAGATATTAAAAGAAGTTTAGCTTATTCGACAATGTCTCAACTAGGTTATATGATGTTAGCTCTAGGTATGGGTTCTTATCGAGCCGCTTTATTTCATTTGATTACTCATGCTTATTCCAAAGCATTGCTGTTTTTAGGATCTGGATCTATCATTCATTCCATGGAATCTATTGTTGGATATTCTCCAGATAAAAGTCAGAATATGGTTCTTATGGGAGGTTTAAAAAAGCATGTCCCAATTACAAAAACCGCTTTTTTAGTGGGTACACTTTCTCTTTGTGGTATTCCACCCCTTGCTTGTTTTTGGTCCAAAGATGAGATTCTTAATGATAGTTGGTTGTATTCGCCGATTTTTGCAATACTAGCTTGTTCCACAGCAGGATTAACCGCATTTTATATGTTTCGGGTCTATTTACTTACTTTTGAGGGACATTTAAACGTTCAGTTTCAAAATTATAGTGGTCAAAAAAGTAGCTCTTTCTATTCAATATCCCTATGGGGAAAAGAAATACCAAAAACCAGTAAAAAAAAAATTCCTTTATTAACTTTATTGGCAATGGATAATAATGAAAGGGCTTCTTTTTTTTGGAATAAGACATATCAAATTGATGTTAATGTAAAAAACATTATAAGCCCTTTTCTTACTACTATGAATTTTCGCACTAAAAACACTTTTTCTTATCCCCATGAATCGGACAATACTATGATATTTACGATCTTTCTATTAGTCCTATTTACTTTGTTTGTTGGAGCCATAGGAATTCCGTTTAATCAAGACGGAAGTGATTTAGATATATTATCTAAATTGTTAAATCCGTCTATAAATCTTTTACATCAAAATTCAAATAATTCTGTGAATTGGGAGGAATTTGTGATAAATGCAAGTTTTTCCCTTAGTATAGCTTTTGGGGGAATAT